TTATTCGATAAACCAAAAAGAACAAAGAATGAAATAATTGGAATCACTAATGCATACATTGTTGTATTAGATCGAAATCTGAAGGTTCTTTCTTGACCTAACTAAAAAGATGCGCATTTCTAATATATATATATGAAAAATACAAAATAGAACTTCTAAAGCAAAAGAAAATAGAAATTACTAGTCTTAGAATATAGTTGAACCAAAACACCTATTTTTTTGAGTGATCATGTGATAACTTTTTGTTCTCATTCATTCAAGATATTTAAGATATTATATGAGTGAACTCATTACGGAATCTAATTAGTTAAAATGAAAGTAAAAGTTTTATAAGATTAATGTTCGCTCTAAAATATATAGATTCGATCCAATAAAACAAATGATAAAAATAGGAATAATTTTCTAATTTGATTCCATAATGATCTAATTTGATTCCATAATGATTGGAAAAGAGTTAGTTTTATTTTAAAACAAAATTACACTACCCAGTTCTTATTATTCGTTTATAAGTTGAATTGAAAAATGATCCAAGAATGCATTTGCTGATTGCAAACGCGGTATGGGTAGATGTTACAGATGATGAATCAATTTTTTTATATAGTTGTGACTTTATCCTTGTTAGTGCTGTCTATAATGATAGATGACTCAAAAACTTTCAATTGGTTTTTTTCTCCTATTTTGCAAAAAAGGAAACTCAGGTAAGTGCTTTTTTATAAACATATGTATAAAAAGACCATATTTCATTTAGCTCCTTGATGCCTACCATAACTAGTTATTTCGGTTTTCTACTAACGGCTTTAACTATAACCTCAGCTCTATTTATTGGTCTGAGCAAGATACGACTTATTTGAAATTAATTGCACAAAATCTTTCTGCGAACTTCTGTGTATTTTTATCCCGTTAATTGCCAATTCTTGGTCATTGAGATTCATGGTAATTCGGATTAATATTTAGGTATAGATATTACCTCTTTTTTCTCCTTTCAAACAAATTGAAATGATTGAAGTTTTTCTATTTGGAATTGTGTTAGGTCTAATTCCTATTACTTTGGCTGGATTATTTGTAACTGCCTATTTACAATACAGGCGTGGCGATCAGTTAGACCTTTGATTAATTAACATCTCTTTTTTTGATTGACCTCCTCCTTTCTTTAATATCCAGGAGGTCAAATAAAGATTGCTGTTCCAGTTAGTGTTTCAGTCAAATTCCATCGAAGAAGATACAAATCACGCTCTGTAGGATTTGAACCTACGACATCGGGTTTTGGAGACCCACGTTCTACCGAACTGAACTAAGAGCGCTTTCTTCTCATAAAAGAAAAGACTGTAAAGAAAAGGATTGGCCCCAATACATCTTGTATGGACACATATAGTATCATCATAAGAATAAAAGATTCTATATGATATGTCCAACGTGAATTGATCTCAAAAAATCCCTCGTTACTGCTCAAAGGAGCAGTAATAGGTAGGGATGACAGGATTTGAACCCGTGACATTTTGTACCCAAAACAAACGCGCTACCAAGCTGCGCTACATCCCTTCCATTGGTCTACAGTGTCATTGTAGAGAATTCCTGTCTTGTTTTCCACATCGTTATTGCCTCTATTAAAATCTAGAATTTTTATGTCCATTTCGCCTTTTTGGTCTCATTTAACATATAATAATAGTAAAATACTTCTGGAACCCCTAGGAAAAATAAACGAGTCTTTTTGGGGAATAGTGGGGAAGAAAAGGACGTTTTTTCTGTATTTAACAAAAAGTAAATCTTATTTACTGGATGATTGTACATTTCAATATGTATTATCTTATGTATGTATTACTATAAAAGGAGGTTTTTCAATGCGAGATCTAAAAACATATCTTTCCGTGGCACCGGTACTAAGTACTCTATGGTTCGGTTCTTTGGCAGGTTTATTGATAGAGATTAATCGTTTTTTCCCGGATGCGTTGACGTTCCCCTTTTTTTCATTCTAGTTATTGACGTGGGAAGGAATAAAGAAGATGAGAGATACAATTAAATAAAGCCCCTTCTTTTCTCTTTTTTCCCTAGAAAAAGGGAGGAAAGAGAAAGAATATTACATTCAACAGCTGTGAGAGTCGGGTTCAGGTTGGAATTAAATTAATATGAATTTCTATGTATTAAATTTCTATGGAAGTCGAATACAAACTCTGGTTCTAGGGAAAGCGTATTCTAGACGATAATTATATGAATATATGAAATACTGTACTGTTGAAATATAGTTTAGAAATCTTTCTATGGTATTTCCTATATTGATTGTAATGAAATCTTGCATAAGAGGATAGCTAGTTACAAATTTTTTCCTTCCTTTCTTCTTTTTCGTTTCGAATTGAAAAAGGAAGAGTTGAGTAAATGAAAAATCCAAAGGAGGTTCATGGCTAAGGGTAAAGATGTGCGAATACCGGTTCTTTTGGAATGTACCGCTTGTGTTCGAAACGGTGTTAATAAGGAATCAACGGGGATTTCCAGATATATTACTCAAAAGAACCGGCACAATACGCCTAATCGATTGGAGTTGCTAAAATTCTGTCCATATTGTAACAAACATACGATTCATGGGGAGATAAAGAAATAGATCGAACGAACCGAGCACCGGCGCCCTTATCTTTCTTACAAGGAAAGGGCAAAAATGACATTATATATATAACATATTTAACATAGTTAAAGATAATTATAAACAAACCAAATCCTATTTATTTATTCTAATAAAAGATACGGCTGAAATAGGATTTTAGGGATAAGAAATAAACTAACCAAACCATGGAAAAATCTAAGCGAACTTTTCTTAAATCCAAGCGATCTTTTCGTAGGCGTTTGCCCCCGATCCAATCGGGGGATCGAATTGATTATAAAAACATGAGTTTAATTAGTCGATTTATTAGTGAACAGGGAAAAATATTATCTAGACGAGTGAATAGATTGACCTTGAAACAACAACGATTAATTACTATTGCTATAAAACAAGCTCGTATTTTATCTTTGTTACCTTTTCTTAATAATGAGAAACAATTTGAAAGAACCGAGTCGACCACCAGAACTCCCAGTCTTAGAGCCAGAAAAAGATAGGTTTACTCTTTCTTCACTTGAATTCAAATGCCCATCTGAACTCAAACGCGGATTTCTTTTTTGTTGGAAAAATCCAAGAATCCGGATTGAAGTCTCGTGTCGTAAGAAAAAAAAGAATAATCTGGGAAGAATAAAATTTTTTATTGAACGTGTTGATTCATATTTATTTTGACTACTTTCTGATATTTTATCATATTCTAATTCTATTCATTTTTATTCGATCTTCCCGGAGTTCATTCTCCGGGCAACTCCGTTTAACCGGTGGATTCTTTCCAACCTACTTCTTTTATGATCTCATTGGAAATCATATAAAGACAATTCCTATTTGATATAGCTATTTGTGCAAGTATTTTACGATTAAGAAGCAACTGTCTCTTGTACAGATCATTTATTAATCTACTATAACTATAGCATACCCCCCTTTCACGAATTGCTGCATTTATTCGAGTGATCCACAAACGACGAAAGTTTATTTTTTGCCTATCCCTATCCCGATGAGCCGAAACCAAAGCTCTTATTTTTTGTTGAGTAATAGTTCGAGTAAGTCTTGAATGAGCCCCCCGAAAGCTTGATGCAAATAAACGAATTTTTGTTCTACGTCTCCGAGCGATATATCCCCGTCTAATTCTGGTCATTGAATAAATGAAACTTTAACGAATAACTAATAGATTTCCTTTCTTTCAGTTATTCTTTTGCCCCTTTCCTAGTATATTAATAACAAAACGGATTTTTCCAATGTATAAACTAAAAATTCCAATGGCTTTCGCTACTATAACCTTCCCAACCACGATTTTTTATTTTTTTATAGGCATTTCACCTCGAAATACGAAATTGTACTATACTAGGTTAAAAAAAATAGCAATGATAACTAAATAGTGGATTCCATCGTTTCTATGGTTACTTCTTAAACGGTGAGGTCTTCTCTATACACCGGAGCCCTTACTTCATTTAATCAATGTTATTGCTAACTTGTATAGTTCACATTCTTCGGCTCTACCCATGAATTATCCAGTAATAGGTCTTTCACAACGAGCTCTACCTATACAGTAACGGTATTTAATTATGAAAGTTGGCTGGGTAGCTGACCCTGTTAGTCCGTTCTTGCAAGAGGGGTCTATGTTACTAAGATTTCCTCCGCTTAATGGATAACCATTTGCTACCAATGGAGAATTACTTCTCATCTTGAATTGAGGTGAGTGGTTTTACACCAATAGAAACCATAAATTTCATACACAATAAAAGGGATATGACCCCATTTTCTTATTTTTAGATAGTAAATGTAGTTTGTTTTTCCGTTCTATCCTATTTGATCATTGATATTCGAACATTGTTCTCTTTCCTTTGTTCTAGTTTATGATCTGAACGAGTCGCACATACACCCTAGTACATGTTCCTCGACGCTGAGGGCATCCCCGAAGCGCGGGGGATTTTGTGACATTTCTGATTGGCTGTCTTGTATTTCTAATAAGTTGTTTAATCGTTGGCATGTTGAATCATATACATAATGGGCTGGTTTAGATCGATCCTAACCGTATGATTATGAATGACTTTTATTCAATAGAATAGAATCGATAGATCAATAGAATCATCAATCAATAGATAGTAAATAAATAAAAGTCATAGAATATTAAACGCGGCAGGGTTCATTTTAAATCACGAATTGACGCGAAATTCAGGCTATTTATTGTCATTCAACCGCTACAAGATCAACAATTCCATAAGCTTGGGCCTCTGTTGCTGACATAAAAATATCTCTTTCCATGTCTTCGGATACAACCCAGAAGGGTTTCCCCGTTCTTTGTACATAAACCCTTGTCAGGGTTTCACGTAGTTTCAGCAGTTCTCCCACTTCCAGGATGAATTCTCCCGTTGCTACTTCAGAAAAAGAACCAGCGGGTTGATGGATCATTACCCTG